ATCAAATAAGGTTTTCATATTATTATTATCCATGATATGATAAATAAATACGATATAGAGCAAGAAAAGAAGGAAATAAAAAAACAAAGTATAGAAAAGATATCCAAAATTATATAGAAATCACTATCCTACCCTTAGTTTTTATTTCCTTAATTTAATTGAATTTGTTTTGATTAGAGCAAAGTTCCTTAAAAACCTCTGCCTTTTTTAAAATATCCTGAACAGTTCCTGTAGGCTGAGCGCCTTTTTCAAGGAAATAGAGAATTGCGGGAACGTTTAAATAAGTTTGATTCTTGATCGGATCATAAAAACCTACTTTCCGAAGATCTCTTCCTTCTCTTCGGGATCGAACATCAATTGCAACGATTCGATAGACGGCTCATCGGGATAGATGTAGATGAAACCCCCCCCCTAGAACCGTATAGGAAGTTTTCTCCTCGTACGGCTCGAGAAAAAATGATTCGAAGTTTTGTCTATGGATAAAATTAGAATAAATAGGAAAGGAATCCATAAAATATAAAATAAATTATTCTATAATTAAACTCATAGTCTTTTTTATTTCGCTTCCTTCCTGAAAAAAAATCATTTGTACTCATAACTCAAGTTCAATAATTCAAAAATTTTAAAAATTTTTCTTTAATTTTGAATATATTTTTTTTATTGAGTGGTCTTTAACCCACCCTTTTTGTCTCGTTTAAAATATATTTGGATTCTTTATTCGGATCCGTGAGACAATTAAAGTGGTGTTTCCTTGTTCTGGGATCCTTTATCTTTGTTTTAAATCATTGGGTTTAGACATTACTTCGGTGCTTCTTAATCCTTTCAAAATGGTAGCAACATACCCCTTTTGTGATTTCTTTCTATCAAAGAATCATACCAACGGTTGATTCGTGCGTGATACACTGTGGATTGAAAAAGGTTTAGCCGTTCCAACAATTTGTTTTTTCAAATTTCCTCGAATCGGATCCTTTTGATTTCTATTATAGAAGATATACTTACGAAGTTGTTCCAATTTATTAATTGGCATTAACCCTAGATCGTTGCCCCTGAGAAATTAATCAATACTTTCTACTCGAGCTCCATCATGAACTATTTACATTACAACCCAATAAAAAAAAGAAGAGTTATAGTAGAATAGAACAAATGACGTCGAGTCAAGAGCACCTTCATTCCTAATATAAAATGGTGGATAAGAATCCACACGGGATCGTGTCCTTCAAGTCGCACGTTGCTTTCTACCACATCGTTTTAAACGAAGTTTTACCATAACATTCCTCGAATTTGGAACCAGTGTGGAATTGATTCAATTATGGAATCATGAATAGTCATTGGTTCAATCAGTACAGAGACAGAGTCATTTATATTTCTTATTTTCTACATAGATAATAAATATTTTTCTTCAGAAAAATTAGCAAGACCTCGGCTTTTTTTGTATGAATGGAACATTCTTTTTTATTTTTATGAACATTTTTCTATCAATATATCTCGCAAAAAAATATCTAATATCTAACAGAAATATACAGAAATCAAATCAAAATATAGAAATAACATAACTAATAGAAATATAGAAAAGAAATAATTTACATAACTAGCATCACACGAATAAGGAAATTCTATTTGACTCTGCTTCTTCAAGTGACTCAATAAGATAGACTGACCCATTTTCAACTTTCCAAAGATGGAACCTATAAGGAATGATTACAAATTATAAATCTTGATACTTGATATTTGAAAAAGTTTCCTACTTCTACATCATTATTTGAGTAAAGTTTTATAGTAAAGACTCCATTTTTTTATTTGATTATCATCATCCTAACAAAGAGAAATCTTGGCTTTTTTTTTTTCGAATGGAATTGTCAATGATGTAAAGTAAATAAGCTAAATTGAACAAAAAAAGAAATATCATTGTTAAATATTTCAATTTTAATATTTTAGGGATGCAATTTCTTTTTCACAAAAATAAAAAGACTATTGTCACTGAAATAGGATAACAATACATACCTATAGGCTAAGAACTTCCTCGTTTTATATGTATTTTCTTTTCATATTTTGTTTAACCTGAGGTTAAGTAATCTTTATGCAACTATGATCTATGCCCCATCTTATCTTTATCTGGGTCACAAAAGGATTTTGAACTCGATTTAGTTCAGTTTGTGAAAAAATCAGATAAAATAAAAGAGGAATAATATTCTATTCCAATATTAGACCTTGAAACAGAACCTTGTTGAACAAAAATTGAACAAAAAAGAAGTATTAGGATACAATGGATATGCTCTGGGACGGAAGGATTCGAACCTCCGAATAGCGGGACCAAAACCCGTTGCCTTACCGCTTGGCTACGCCCCATTTCCTTTTTTTATTGCACACTAATAATAATAAAGAATAATATTGGTATTAAGTGTTCGTCAATTCCAGTCCAAATATCTAGAGAAAATCTTTATTCTTTATAGAATCTATTATAGATTCGTGTTAGGATTTTGGGATGTGTATATCTATAATTCAACTGGATTTATTGATCATTACATATAATTCAATTAAGATATTGTATGAAAGTATGATTTCTTCTATTCTCCTTTGAGAATTGGAGGATTTTTGATTGAGCGGAAAAAGAAGGATTTTTTTGTCTACCCTAGTTTCTTCATTTTTCCTTATATCAATAACTCAATCAAAATGCAATTATCTCGACGAAAAAAATGTCTGTTATGCTTAATATCTTTAGTTTGATCTGTCTTAATTCTGCCCTTTATCCGAGTAGTCTTTTCTTCGCCAAATTGCCCGAAGCCTATGCTTTTTTGAATCCAATCGTAGATGTTATGCCAGTCATACCTCTGTTCTTTTTTCTTTTAGCCTTTGTTTGGCAAGCTGCTGTAAGTTTTCGATAAGATCTTTAACACTATCCTAGAAAATTCATTATCATTATTTATTCGAGAAAAATTATAACAATTGATGATGATAAGATCAAATAAGTCTGACAGTATGAACCTTCAATTCAAACATTGAAATTTTGAATAGCCGCGATAAATCGGGCTCGTCCCATTTCCCAATTTTAATCCTTTTTCCGGCGAAGTACCCTATTAGATTAGGGTCCCTTGCAATATCTAATTGTGGGTATGAAAGTTATTTGTGGTAATCAAAGACTCTTATTACAAATTTCAACTTCATTTGAATTTCTGAACATTTTTTTCTATTTCTAGAATTCATTTCTTGGTGTCAAAATAGGATATGTGATATAAAAATGGAGGATCTATTATCTTTTCTCGTTTTTCTTTTTCAAAAAATGATCTTGGAGGTTGTATAATGCTTACTCTCAAACTTTTCGTTTACACAGTAGTAATATTCTTTGTTTCTCTCTTCATCTTTGGATTCCTATCCAATGATCCAGGACGTAATCCTGGACGTGAAGAATAAAATAAAAATTTTGTTTTTCTTGCTTGATTTTACAATTTTCTTAAGATTTTATTTTAGCTATTCCACACATTTAACTAGGAAAAAAATAAATAAAGGGTTTGCAAAATTTTAAAGAAAAAAAGAAAAAGTCATCAACGGAAACGGAAAGAGAGGGATTCGAACCCTCGGTACGAATAACTCGTACAACGGATTAGCAATCCGCCGCTTTCGTCCACTCAGCCATCTCTCCCAATCGAAAAAGATAATTACTATGTTACAGTACACATCAAGTAAGGATTAAAGAAAGTTTTTCTTTCACATTCTTTATCGTTATTATAGAATTAGAAATTCCATTTAGATGCTCGAAAGATCCAAATAGAAAGATAAATAAAGAAGACCTTCTTGCTTTTATTTTGTTCGAAGTGCCTTTTGGGCCTGGCCCGGTCAATACCCAGCCGGGCCTTTTTTTCTTCCAACGAATTCCCTTTATTTTTTATTTATAGGCAACATACTCTAAATAGCCAATTTGGTATCTGTATAACAATTTCCGTTCTGGGGTTTACATATACTTATAATTTTTGTTATAATGGAAATTGAGATTGAGAAGGATTTTTGATTCAAAAGAATCAATCAATTAGGTATGTATCAATTTGTATTTTCTTATGTCATTTGGCAAACCAAATTTTAGATTCAAATCCAAGAATCATTCACGAATTGTCAGTCAAGGAATAGTTAATGGTTCCTTTTTGTCATAAATTTTCACTTTTTTGAGTGAAAATCTACATTTGATTTTTCAATAGAAAAGTCCGTGGAAGTTTTTCGGCATTGTGTGTTTTGAGATACTATACAATCAATCGAAGGCGTAGATCAAATACAATCAAAAGGGGAATAAAAGGTTTCTTTTCTAATTTTTATAAATTTATAAAAAGGATTAAAAAAGGGATGCAATATGCAAGTACAATAAACTAAAAAAAAAGGGGGGGAATTTTTTCTCCTATTGTGTATCGTTTTGGCGGCATGGCCGAGTGGTAAGGCGGGGGACTGCAAATCCTTTTTCCCCAGTTCAAATCCGGGTGCCGCCTCATCAACAAACGAATTGAAATCTCTTATTCTGTTGTACTGTTTTATTCTGTTTGGGGAATAGCAAAGCAATTGATCTATGATATAGCAATTGATCTAGGATCTATTTTTACTTTCAAGGGCACGAAAAAAAAAAGGAAAGGGCCCTCGTATTTTATTAATAGATTCCATTACTAACATTCCTTTGTAATGTCATTGTGTATTTTACTTGTGTTTATTCTTTCCCGATTAGAAATCAAATAGGAATTTTTGAAATGGATTTTTTTTCGTTCATCAATAGTGTTCCGCCAGAATCCTTTTTTGACTCTGGACCATAAATTCTACTATTATTAGTGAGCAATAATGGAATAATTCTATCATAGAGATAAGGGACATAATTCACATGGATATAGTAAGTCTCGCTTGGGCTGCTTTAATGGTAGTCTTTACATTTTCCCTTTCACTTGTAGTATGGGGAAGAAGTGGACTTTAGAAGCACTCCTACTTTAGTTGAGGAATGAAACTGTAAAGAGTAAAACAATTATTTGAGATTCATCGGAATAAATAGATATATCAAAGAAATAGAATTGGGTCCTACGAAAATTTTATATATGGATTAATAATAATAATACAATAATAACTACATATATTAAAGATAGAAGCTAATATAGTATACCAAGTTATTATAAAGTCAAGTATAACTTTATATACTACTATAACACTAATAGAGAGTATGGTAAGTAAGAAATTTCTTTCTTACTTACCATACTCTCGGATCTCATAGAATACCGCCGACTATAGCCCGTGGATTTCATTTAAGACGCAAAAATAGAATACTTTTCTTTTGATTTCTTCAACTATTGATAATAATTCAGAAGTCAAGTTTCATTTAAAGTAATTAATTATTTTGACTTTCTGTTTTTACGTAAATGATAAGTAGAAAAGCAGTAGGAACTAAAATGAACAGTGCAGTAGCAATAAATGCAAGAATATTTACTTCCATAATCTCATCGTTTTTTTATTTCACAATAACTCGGGATTTAATCCCATAGAGATGATAAATTTTTCGCCTGTCAATTCAATGAATACATTAACTATCGATGATTTTGAATCGGATCAATATCGTCAATAACAATATCTGAGCTATTAAATTAATTCGTCGTCGAGAATTGAATAGTATAACATACGAAGATCCTTTATCCATATCGAATCCAAGATTGGATTCCCGGACCAATAAAAAATTCTTTTATTTTTTTTCTGTTCTTTCTTTTCTATAACCTACCTTAGGTCTTCCTTGTAGAACCATCAACTGAAGTATCATCTAACCACCTGTCTGTTTCCATTAACTACAAAACCCCAACAAACAATACAAGCGAAGTGGAAAAAGAGAGGAATTAGGTTCTAAATTTTAATGATCCAAATTTCTTTGGAAGAAAAAGAAGTATGAGAAATATGAGTCGCGGGAGAAAAGATGGAATATTTTATCAACTTCACTATTTTAGTTCTTTTAATTTTAGTTTAGGGTTTGTTCTTTCTTCGATAGAATCCTGAAAAAATTTGGATTGGATACGTCGGGACTGACGGGGCTCGAACCCGCAACGTCCGCCTTGACAGGGCGGTGCTCTAGCCTATTGAACTACAATCCCAGGGAAATAAGAAGAGATCTTGCAGAAAATTTGGATTCTTTTTTATTCTCTTGTATCAGGTCAGGTATTTCTTAAGGGTTCTATCAAGTAGATTGGCGAATTGTTGGGCCGAGCTGGATTTGAACCAGCGTAGACATCTTGTCAACGAATTTACAGTCCGTCCCCTTTAACCACTCGGGCATCGACCCAGCGTCTAATTTATTTTAGACGTTCCATAAGCCACTTCCTTTCGTTTCCCAGGCAGACTTTACAAATATATATCACTTGATATAAAATAGAAAGTCCCACTAAGTAGACTAATAGAAGGACTTGACAAATAGAGATCACTTGATAGGAAATCCCGCTCCTATAGTCTTGAGTCTTGTATACCCCCAGAGGGACTTGAACCCTCGTTTTCTCCGTGAAAGAGAGATGTCTTAACCACTGGACCATAGGGGCGGCCCTGTGGCCATCATATAATAACTCAATAACTTAATATAACTCAGGCTGAGAGCCACCAAAAGGAGACACATAAGATATAACCCAAACGAAGACGCATAGGATATAAACAAACGGAAAAACTCGTTAAATATTCGGGGGTTTAATGGGAATCAAACTTTACCATTAACGTTACAACCTTGAAACTTGATTTCATTGGTCTTTTTCCTCTTTATATCTCTCAGTGACAAAGGGTTATACCTTGGACCAAGATCTACCACTCTGCAGTAGATTCAAGGTGGTTTACCTAAATATGATTTTTTTTTGTCAGTCAAATCAAATTATATTGAGCCCTAAGTCATACTGTCAATTGACGACACGACAGGACAGCACAAGAGGGCAATAAACGAGACGAGAACGCGCCGATATAGATTATATCTCCGCGTTCATTAATACAACATTCATAAAGTTTTATGGTATTAAATATTCAAGTAGAAGTAGATTCAATATTCAAGTAGATTAGAATATCAATACCGTTATACATTATAATATAAGAAACTGAATCAGTTTTGATATTCTAAAAAAATCCCAAAGCATAGTAAGCCCAAGTGGGAGAATTCCGTTTGTAAGACTGTTTTAGAAATTCCGTTCCGGTTGCATCTCTTAATTGCATCTCTTAAAAATGACAATTTAAGTTCAGTATAAATTTTTATTCCACTCATAGATTCCAGTCAAAGATTCATAGAATCGAAATTCCATCATTGCTAGATATAGGATAGTATTTGATGGATAATGCGCCAGCCAAAATGGTATTTCTTTTTTTTTTTTTGAGAGAATTCAATATGGATGAATATAAATAACTGACAATTTCAAAATAATCCGGGATAGACGCAATGTCCACAATACCTGGATTTAATCAGATACAATTTGAAGGATTTTGTAGGTTCATTGATCAGGGTTTGACAGAAGAACTTTCTAAGTTTCCAAAAATAGAAGATACAAATCAAGAAATTGACTTTGAATTATTTTTGGAAAGATATAAATTGGTAGAACCCCTGATAAAGGAAAGAGATGCTGTGTATGAATCACTCACATATTCTTCTGAATTATATGTATCCGCGAGACTCATTTGGAAAAACGATAGACGTAGGTATATCCAAGAACAAACAATTTTGATAGGAAAGATCCCTCTAATGACTTCTTTGGGAGCTTTTATAGTAAATGGAATATATAGAATTGTGATCAATCAAATATTGCAAAGTCCCGGTATTTATTACCAGTCAGAATTGAATGATAATGGAATTTCAATCTATACCGGGACCATAATATCAGATTGGGGAGGAAGATTAGAATTAGAGATTGATAGAAAAGCAAGGATATGGGTTCGTGTGAGTAGGCAACAAAAACTATCTATTCTAGTTCTATTATCAGCTATGGGGTTGAATATAAGAGAAATTCTAGAGAATGTTTGCTATCCGGAACTCTTTTTGTCTTTTCTGAATGATAAAAAAAAAATTGGGTCAAAAGAAAATGCTATTTTGGAGTTTTATCAACAATTTGCTTGTGTAGAGGGCGATCCGGTATTTTCTGAATCCTTATCTAAGGATTTACAAAAAAAATTCTTTCAACAAAGATGTGAATTGGGAGGGATTGGTCGACGAAATATGAATCGGAGACTGAACCTTGATATACCCCAGAACAATACATTTTTGTTACCACGAGATATATTGGCAGCCGCGGATCGTTTGATTCGAATAAAATTTGGAATGGGTACACTTGACGATATGAATCATTTGCAAAATAAACGTATTCGTTCTGTAGCAGATCTTTTACAAGAGCAATTTGGATTGGCCTTGGTTCGTTTAGAAAATATGGCTCGAGGAAATATATATGCAGCACTTAAGCATAACTGGACACCAACTCCTCAGAACTTGGTAAATTCAACTCCATTAACAGATACTTATAAAGTTTTTTTCCGTTTACACCCATTATCTCAAGTTTTGGATCGAACTAATCCATTGACACAAATAGTTCATGGAAGAAAATTGAGTTATTTGGGACCGGGGGGATTGACTGCGCGAACTGCTACTTTTCCAATACGAGATATTCATCCTAGTCACTATGGGCGTATTTGCCCAATTGACACATCTGAAGGAATAAATGTTGGACTTATTGGATCCTTAGCAATTCATGCGAGAATCGGTCGTTGGGGGTCTCTAGAAACTCCGTTTTATAAAATTTCTGAGAGATCAAAAGGGTCGCGGATGCTTTATTTATCACCAGGTAGAGATGAATACTATATGGTAGCGGCAGGAAATTCTTTGGCGTTGAATCAGGGTATTCAGGAACAACAAGTTGTTCCAGCTCGATATCGTCAAGAATTCCTGACTATTGCATGGGAACAGGTTCATCTTCGAAGTATTTTTTCCTTCCAATATTTTTCTATTGGGGCTTCCCTCATTCCTTTTATCGAGCATAATGATGCGAATCGGGCTTTAATGAGTTCTAACATGCAACGTCAAGCAGTCCCTCTTTCTCAGTCCGAGAAGTGCATTGTTGGAACTGGATTGGAAGGCCAGGCGGCTCTAGATTCAGGGGCTCTTGCTATAGCCGAACACGAGGGAAAGATTCTTTATACCGATACTGAAAAGATCCTTTTATCAGGTAATGGGGATACTCTAAGGATTCCATTAGTTATGTATCAACGTTCCAACAAAAATACTTGTATGCATCAAAAACCCCAGGTTCCGCGGGGTAAATGCATTAAAAAGGGACAAATTTTAGCCTATGGTGCTGCTACAGTTGGTGGCGAACTTGCTTTGGGTAAAAACGTATTAGTAGCTTATATGCCATGGGAAGGTTACAATTTTGAAGATGCAGTACTTATTAGCGAGCGCTTAGTATATGAAGATATTTATACTTCTTTTCACATACGTAAATATGAAATTCAGATTAACCAAGGCCCCGAAAGGGTCACTAATGAAATACCGCATTTAGAAGTCCATTTACTCCGAAATTTAGACAAAAATGGAATTGTAATGTTGGGATCTTGGGTGGAAACAGGTGATATTTTAGTAGGTAAATTAACACCCCAAATGGTGAAAGAATCATCGTATGCTCCGGAAGATAGATTGTTACGAACCATACTTGGCATGCGGGTATATACTTCAAAAGAAACTTGTCTAAAACTACCTATAGGTGGTAGGGGTCGAGTTATTGATGTGAGATGGGTCCAGAGTTCTAAAACAGATGAGACAGAGAAAACAGAAAGTATTCGTGTATATATTTTACAGAAACGTGAAATCAAAGTAGGCGATAAAGTAGCTGGAAGACATGGAAATAAGGGTATCATTTCAAAAATTTTGCCTAGACAAGATATGCCTTATTTGCAAGATGGAAGACCTGTTGATATGGTCTTCAACCCATTAGGAGTACCTTCACGAATGAATGTAGGACAAATATTTGAATCTTCACTCGGGTTAGCGGGGGATTTGCTAGACAGACATTATCGAATAGCGCCTTTTGATGAGAGATATGAACAAGAAGCTTCGAGAAAACTGGTGTTTTCTGAATTATATGAAGCCAGTAAGCAAACAGCGAATCCGTGGATATTTGAACCCGAGTCTCCAGGAAAAAGCAGAATATTTGATGGAAGAACGGGGGATCCTTTTGAACAACCTGTTATAATAGGAAAGCCCTATATCTTGAAATTAATTCATCAAGTTGATGATAAAATCCATGGGCGTTCCAGTGGGCGTTATTCACGTCTTACACAACAACCCCTTAAAGGAAGGGCCAAGAAAGGCGGACAACGGGTAGGAGAAATGGAGGTTTGGGCTTTAGAGGGGTTTGGCGTTGCTTATATTTTACAAGAGATGCTTACTTATAAATCTGATCATATTAGAGCTCGCCAGGAAGTACTTGGTACTATAATCTTTGGAGGAAGAATACCGACTCCTGAGGATGCTCCAGAATCTTTTCGGTTGTTCGTTCGAGAACTACGATCTTTAGCTCTGGAACTGAATCATTTTCTTGTATCTGAGAAGACTTTCCAGCTTAATAGGAAGGAAGCTTAATCGAAATGAAGCAGAAGTTTTCTTCTATGATCGATCGATATACCCATCAACAACTCCGAATTGGATTAGTTTCTCCTCAACAAATAAGTACTTGGTCCAAAAAAATCCTGCCTAATGGCGAGATAGTTGGAGAGGTGACAAAACCTTATACCTTTCATTACAAAACAAATAAACCAGAAAAAGATGGATTATTTTGTGAAAGAATTTTTGGACCTATCAAAAGTGGCATTTGTGCTTGTGGAAATTATCGAGTAATCGGAGATGAAAAGGAAGACCCGCAATATTGTGAACAATGCGGGGTCGAGTTTGTTGATTCTCGGATACGAAGATATCAAATGGGCTACATCAAACTCGCATACCCGGTAATGCATGTGTGGTATTTGAAACGTCTTCCTAGTTATATTGTGAATCTTTTAGATAAACCTCTTAACGAATTAGAAGACCTAGTATACTGCGGTGTGTGATTTGATCGAAATTCTGATTTTACAGATTTGAAATGAGAAACTGTCATCCCATTTAATCCAATCGGGATGCCCTGTACCTGACATGTTTCTTGGTAGGAGTAACATGAAGCTCAGAATTAGGGATGTATTCGAGACGCTCCCAAAAAAGGGAATTGATCTATGGTCGATTTCATAAGAATTTATAGTTATACCTCGTAAAAAAAGACTTTTTTTTTTGTGAAATTAAGCAGTTCCTTTTTTTAGAAAGAAATTATGTTCAAGTAGCAAATAGAAAAGATGTCATGGTTACAAGAGTCTATCTATCGCATATAGACTTTAAGGGCATCGTTGCCTAACCGTCGAGGTGAAGTCGGGACCTAAAAGATCGAATGGAACAGTACATAGACAAGTAAATTCCTTATGAATTCCAAGGTACTCTCTTTAATTAAGAATTACGGGATTCATCATTCGAGGGGAAGTAGACTACTCAAGAATTTCACATTTCTTTTATGTCATAATTGAATGAATTGAATAAAGCATTCATAAAATCTAAATAAAAATAATTAAGGAAGACGGAATCAATAAAGTTTTGCTTGGTCTTCACTGGAAACTTGAGTAAGGAGTAGATCTTTTTGGAGTTTTCTATAATTTGAAAGCGAGAACTCCTTTACTTTTTCTTTATTTGACCTACTTGAGCCGGATGAAAGGAAACTTTCACGTCCGATTTTGAGGGGGGGGGAGATCCTATCCCAATTTTTATTTTGCTAGGCCCATAGATAAAAAACCCACTTTTTTACGATTACGGGGTTTATTGGAATATGAAATCCAACCCTGGAAATACAGGATCCCTATTTTTTTTACTACCCGGAGCTTTGATACATTTCGAAATCGAGAGATGTCTACCGGGGGAGGCTCTATTAGACAACAATTAGCCAATCTAGATTTACGAATTATTATAGATTCTTCATTGGTAGAATGGAAAGAATTGGAGGAAGAGGAACCCACAGGGAATGAATGGGAAGATCGAAAAGTTGGAAGAAGAAAAGATTTTTTGCTTAGACGCATGGAATTGGCTAAGCATTTTATTCGAACAAATATAGAACCAAAATGGATGGTTTTGTGTCTATTACCAGTTCTTCCTCCTGAGTTGAGACCAATCTATCATATAGATGAGGATAAACTAGTGACCTCGGATATTAATGAAATCTATAGAAGAATTATCTATCGGAATAATACTCTTACAGATCTATTAACAACAAGTATAGCTACGCCAGAAGAATTAATAATATCTCAGGAAAAATTGCTACAAGAAGCCGTGGATGCACTTCTTGATAATGGAATTTGTGGACAACCAATGAGGGATGATCATAATAGAGTTTACAAGTCGCTTTCAGATGTAATTGAAGGCAAAGAAGGAAGAGTTCGCGAGACTCTGCTTGGTAAACGGGTCGATTATTCAGGACGGTCAGTCA